GACTGACCTCCTTCTTGCTTTCATATGCGGGAGGTCTAATTCAGGTTGCTGCTCAATTATTCGCGAACAGTGGAATTTTGACACAATCTACAAGAGTGAAATCACGCTCTGTAGGATTTGAACCTACGACATTGGGTTTTGGAGACCCACGTTCTACCGAACTGAACTAAGAGCGTTTTTCTTGTTTTTTCTAAAAAACGAAAAGGCTAGAAAGAGGACATTCTTTAACTCGAATAAATTTTGTACGTATATACTATATCATAGTATATCATAAATTTAAGAGTTTTATGTATGTCCAATTTTATTAAAAAAAGATAGATCTAAAATAGATCCCTCGTTACTGCCCTTCTGAGCAGTAATAAGTAGGGATGACAGGATTTGAACCCGTGACATTTTGTACCCAAAACAAACGCGCTACCAAGCTGCGCTACATCCCTTTCAATTGGTTTACAGTGTCATTGTAGAGAATTCCTGCCTTGTTTTCCACATCCTTCTTCTTTTTTTTGTCTCATATCAGATAACAAACATATAATATATAAAAAATTACTTTTTTTTACGATAATTCTCTCAATTTCAATTTTACATAAATAGGTGTTTCCATTTGCAAATGGAATCCATAAGATCGTTCTAGTAGACAATATTTCAATTCGAATTTTGAAAAAGGGGGGATTACGTATAAAAATACAAGAATTTCTTAACTACATGTACATCTGTAGTTATATATATTACTATATATAATGTAATACAATAAAAAAGAAAGAAGGAGGATTTCAAATGCGAGATCTAAAAACATATCTTTCCGTAGCACCGGTACTAAGTACTCTATGGTTCGGTTCGTTAGCAGGTTTATTAATAGAGATTAATCGTTTATTTCCAGATGCATTAACATTTCCCTTTTTTTCATTCTAGTGATTAACATCAGAAAGGGGTAAAAAAATTTGGAGATACGATCAACGATCGGGAACTAATCCCCCCCTTTTTTTTTCTAATTATTTTTGTAGAATGAACTAGAAAAAAAAAAGGGGGGGGGGAGAAAGGTCATAAAAACTAGGGTTCAGGATCCAATTAAATTAGTAATAGAACGAAAAAAGTGTTGCTAGGGAAAGAGTATCCTATAAAATACTTTAAAAAAAAACTGTACAAAGATTTTAAATATAGTTTAAAAAAAATAATTGTATTGCTTATTATTCTTAAATTTAATTACTAATTAATATTCATTGCAAGCAACGAAATATTTCAGAATTTTTTTAGTTAACAGCTTCTATTTTTTTTTGTTCTTTCTGGATCCTAAAATTAAAATAGAAGATTGGGGTGAATCATAAATCCAAAGGAGGTTTCATGGCCAAGGGTAAAGATGTTCGAGTAACAATTATTTTGGAATGTACAAGTTGTGTTCGAAATGATATTAAAAAAGAATCCGCGGGAATTTCCAGATATATTACTCAAAAAAATAGGCATAACACCCCTAGTCGATTGGAATTGAAAAAATTCTGTCCCTATTGTTATAAACATACAATTCACGGGGAAATAAAAAAATAGATCAAATTGAGTGCTTGTATGTCAACTTTTATTTTAAGAATAGGAATAATTATAATATCTATATATTATTACATATATATAAATATAAACAAATAAATAAATATAAAGAAATCTAATCCTATATTCTTAATTCTATTCAAAATAGGATTTTAGAGATAAGGAATAAAAAAATTATGAATAAATCTAAGCGACCTTTTACTAAATCCAAGCGATCTTTTCGTAGGCGTTTGCCCCCGATCCAATCGGGGGATCGAATTGATTATAGAAACATGAGTTTAATTAGTCGATTTATTAGTGAACAAGGAAAAATATTATCTAGACGGGTGAATAGAGTGACTTTAAAACAACAACGATTAATTACTATTGCTATAAAACAAGCTCGTATTTTATCTTTGTTACCTTTTCTTAATAATCAGAAACAATTTGAAAGAAGTGAGTCGACCCCTAGAACTACTAGCCTTAGAACCAGAAAAAAATAGACTTATTCTTCAATTGAATAACAATTCCAACCTGAAGGAATTAAAAAAGAGATTAATTTTTTGTTCGAAAAATGCAATCAAGAATCAAAATTTGATTGTTACGTCTGTTATAAAAAAAAAAAAGAAAAGAATCGTCGAAAAGAAAAAGAATAACTCTTTTTTTAGCGACTATATACCCTCATTTTGACGACTTTTTTTTATAATACTAATTTCTACTCTACCCTCCCCGAGCTCATTCTCCTTAGAACTCTATTTCCAATATTTTAGTGGATTTCTTCCAACCCCCTTATTTTTTGATCTCATTCGAAATCGTATAAAGACAACTCCTATTTAATAGAGCTATTTGTGCAAGTATTTTCCGATTAAGAATTAATTGCTTCTTGTACAGATTGTGTATGAATTGGTTATAACTATAGAATACCTCCATTTCGTGAATTACGGCATTTATTCGAGTGATCCATAAACGACGAAAATCTCTTTTTCTTTTACCCCTATCCCGATGAGCCGAAACTAAAGCTCTTATTCTCTGTTGAGTCATAGTTCGTGTAAGTCGTGAATGAGCCCCTCGAAAGCTTGATGCAAATAAACGAAGTTTTGTTCTACGCCTCCGAGCTATATATCCGCGTTTAATTCTAGTCATTGAATAAATCAAACTTTGATGAATAACTAATTCTTTTTTTAGTTATCCTTTTCCCCTTTACTAGTCTATTAATAACCAAACGAATTATTCCAATGTATAAAAAAAAATTCCAATGGCTTTTGCTACTCTAACCTTCCCCACCACTATTTTTTTTTCTAGGTATTTTCCTTTGCTTTGAAAGGATAAATTGCCTTGATACTTGATATAAAAAAATGGAATAACTACAAAAAGTAGTAAATAGAAATGGATAAATAGTGGGTTCCATCGTTTCTATGGTTACTTCTAAAACGGTGAGGTCCTCTCTATACACCGGAGCTCCTTGTTTTAATTAATAAATACTATTGGTAACTTGTACAATTCACATTCTTTGGCTCTACCCCATGAATATTCCAGTAATAGGTCTTTCACAATGAGATCCACTTTATACAGTAACGGTATTTCATTTTAAAAATTGATTTGGTCGTTTACCCTGTTAGTCCGTTCTTTTCTTTCAAGAGTGGAATCTTTTTAATAAAAAATAGAATTTCCCCCGCTTAATGGATAACCATTTGTTATCATTGGGGGTTTTCTAAAAAATGGAGTTGATTGGATTTGCACCAATGTAAACCATAAGTTTCAGACACAATAGAAGATATGAACGATCCATCTTTTTTAAATAATGAATCGAGTTCCTCCATTCTATTTTATTCACAGGTACTGATCCTTGATATTTCAAAAAGAATTTCCTTTTTGTGTCTCAGTCTATGATCTAAACGAGTCGCACATACACCCGAGTACATGTTCCTCGTCGCTGAGGGCATCCCCGAAGCGCTGGGGATTTCGTGACATTTCGGATTGGCTGTCTTGTATTTCTAATAAGTTGTTTAATGGTTGGCATACGGAATCATCATATAAATAATGGGCTGGTTTAGATTGGTTCTAACCGGCTAATTCTGAATTACTTCTCTTCAAGACTCTCTTCAATATAAAAAAAATATATTGAAGAGAATCTTAAACGAAACCTTTAATCTAGAAAGATATAAAATTAGAAATTGTAGATTTGCATGAAATCGCTCCTTTTTTTTATTGAACCGCTACAAGATCAACAATTCCATGAGCTTGGGCTTCTGTTGCTGACATAAAAACATCCCTTTCCATGTCTTCGGATACAACCCATATAGGTTTGCCCGTTCTTTGTACATAAACCCTTGTAATGGTTTCGCGAAGTTTTAGTAGTTCTTCCGCTTCCAAGATAAATTCTCCCGTTTGTGCCTCATAAAACGAACTAGCGGGTTGATGGATCATTACCCTGATGATATAAATAGAAAAGGTTCTTCTATTTCGCAGAATGAGGCGAGATAACCAAAAAAACGGAGAAAATTGAATAACCGTACAGGCTTTTTTGTGCATTGCATACGGCTCCACAATGGAATTTACGTTTTTGACCTTTCCTTTCGGCGAAAGAAAATAAAATATAGGTTGTATTATACGCAGATCTATAAATGATCCAATTACCATCCTTCTTTTTTGTAGGAGTTAAAAAAATACTATGATGGTTCCGTTGCTTTATATATCATTTTTTTGATTCGTCTATGATTTAGCAATCCCAAAGTTTCTTTTTTTTGTAAATAAGCTTCCGGTGTGAAAACAAAGTTTGTGACGCTGAGATGTGCCCGAATAGGGAAGATATCATTTGAAATACCCCTTCGTTATCTCATACTACTCTTTCAATATATAATCTCATTTTTTTTTAATCAAAAAATTTCATATCGAATTCGAAGTGCCATGCTATTATTACTTAACTAATTCATATTTCCGATGGCGAAGGCATAGTATTTTTTCTCGAAAATAAAAAAACTCATTGGCGCCAAGCGTGAGGGAATGCTATACGTTTGGTAATTGCTCCTCCGACTAGTATAAAGGAGGCTATTGAAGCGGCCAATCCCATGCATATTGTCTGTACATCGGGTCGCACAAATTGCATAGTATCATAAATAGCCATTCCAGATATTACCCATCCACCAGGAGAGTTTATAAACAAATAAAGATCTTTGGTATCCTTTTCTATACTGAGATATATCATAAGACTAATAAGTTGATTCGAGAGTTCAGTATCAACCTCTTGGCCTAAAAAAAACAATCTTTCTCGATAAAGTCGGTTGATTAGGATAAAATTTTATTCCTTAGGAGCCGTACAGGCACCTTTTGATGCATACGGTTCAACAAAAATTGTGAAAAAATCAATGTGTCGATTCCAACCCCCCCTTTTTTTCATAGAAGGTTTTTCTTTCTAACTTATAAGGGAAGGGCTTGCTCCCTTTTTAAAAGTAAAAGCAAAAATTTAGTTTTGGCCCCTTTTATTATATATTAGATATTATAATCCTATAATAAAACAATTGATTAAGCCTGTCAGACTAACTTGATTCATTGATATTTTTTTTTTCATCGAGATTAAGTTGAAATGGCGATGTTTTTTTCTTGTTCCTGAGCGGGCTTCTTCCTTTTTTTATTCCATTTTTTAGGTTTATGCTCTACCCCGAGTAAAAGGAAAAATTTGCCCGATTTTGATTTGCACATATAGGACAAATGAACCAAATACCGCGTCTTTTTTTTACTACTCCTTCTTTTTTTTTTTCAATTCATTTCTTTCACATGTCTTCTGTCAAATAGTCAACAAATTTTTAATTATATTATTTGATTTGATCAACAGTTTTAGATCACCCTGTTTCAATTTTTTTTTTATTTTTTAATAGAATTTTTTATCATAATTTTGCATATCATATTTAAGTAGTAATTATAAAAATATTATATATTAATTATCAATTGGGTTTTTGCTAAACGGAGCCTGGATACTTCATTTTATTAGTCCGATCACGTAAACCATAAAAAATTTTTGATAATCTAATATCAATCTAAATACTCCCTGCATTTAATTACACTTTATTTTTTGCGCTTCGCATTACAAATTTTTGATAATTCAATCAATATTTTTGGGCGAAACAGAGGATATCTCGATCGAGGGAGAAAATGGGGAAATCCCATATAGCCCAATATATCTGACAAGTTGCACTATATGTCAACCCAAGTTGGATCTCCTTCTCCAGGACTTCGAAAAGGTACTTTTGGAACGCCAATAGGCATGAAATGAAAAAAAAGAGAATGAAGTTCTCTATTTCACTTTGATGTGGAAACGTAAGACTGGGGTTTCGTTTTTTAATAATATTATCCTTTTTTTCTACTTTATTAATCATATTTAAATTAATAATATTTAATACATAAGTTGAATAAGCTAAAATAAAATATAAAATAAAAGTAAAGTAAGAGAGAATGAATAAAAATAAAGGAAATTTTTTACGAACGGGCTTCTGACTGATGAACAACAATAGCTATCTTCGTTCATATAAAATAGGATTCACCCCCATTGCGTATTGGTACTTATCGGATATAGAATAGATCCGCTTCCCTTTTTTCCTATGAATAGAATTGTTCCATTATTACTAACAGAATAGAACAAATATTAATCCTTTCTCCGAAATAATTACCTAAAAAGGGGGGGTCCGCAGCATAGTTTTTTCCAATGCAATAAAGTTACATAGTGTCTATTTTTCGTTGATAAAGGGGTATTTCCATGGGTTTGCCTTGGTATCGTGTTCATACTGTTGTATTGAATGATCCCGGTCGTTTGCTTTCTGTTCATATAATGCATACTGCTCTGGTTGCTGGTTGGGCTGGTTCGATGGCTCTATATGAATTAGCAGTTTTTGATCCCTCCGACCCTGTTCTTGATCCAATGTGGAGACAAGGTATGTTCGTTATACCTTTCATGACTCGTTTAGGAATAACCAACTCATGGGGCGGTTGGAATATTACAGGAGGGACTATAACGAATCCGGGTCTTTGGAGTTACGAAGGGGTAGCCGGAGCACATATCGTGTTTTCTGGCTTGTGCTTCTTGGCAGCTATTTGGCATTGGGTATATTGGGATCTAGAAATTTTTTGTGATGAACGTACAGGAAAACCTTCTTTAGATTTGCCCAAGATTTTTGGAATTCATTTATTTCTTTCAGGAGTGGCTTGCTTTGGTTTTGGCGCATTTCATGTAACAGGATTATACGGTCCTGGAATATGGGTATCCGACCCTTATGGACTAACCGGAAAGGTCCAACCCGTAAATCCGGCGTGGGGCGTGGAGGGTTTTGACCCTTTTGTTCCGGGAGGAATAGCCTCTCATCATATTGCAGCAGGGACATTGGGTATATTAGCGGGCTTATTCCATCTTAGTGTTCGTCCGCCTCAACGTCTATACAAAGGATTACGTATGGGAAATATTGAAACCGTTCTTTCCAGTAGTATTGCTGCTGTCTTTTTTGCAGCTTTTGTTGTTGCTGGAACTATGTGGTATGGTTCTGCAACTACTCCCATCGAATTATTTGGTCCTACTCGTTATCAATGGGATCAGGGATACTTTCAACAAGAAATATATCGAAGAGTTAGTGCTGGACTAGCTGAAAATCAAAGTGTATCAGAAGCTTGGTCTAAAATTCCTGAAAAATTAGCTTTTTATGATTATATTGGTAATAATCCAGCGAAAGGGGGGTTATTCCGAGCGGGTTCAATGGACAATGGGGATGGAATAGCTGTTGGATGGTTAGGACACCCCGTTTTTAGAAATAAAGAAGGGCGTGAACTTTTTGTACGCCGTATGCCTACTTTTTTTGAAACATTTCCGGTTGTTTTGGTAGACGGAGACGGAATTGTTAGAGCCGACGTCCCGTTTAGAAGGGCAGAATCAAAATATAGTGTCGAACAAGTAGGTGTAACTGTTGAGTTTTATGGTGGTGAACTCAACGGAGTAAGTTATAG